TTGCAGCGGAGCGATAGAGACTCCATTTAACTTAGGTTGATCTAGGCCGGAGGCAGACCTAAGTCAAGGCAACCCTTCTTTGAAACACTTTGGTATTGCTCCTAGATCAGAATACAAATGATGAATCGCAGAGCACATGGAGCCATCTTATTATCTTCCTGTAAAGAAAAAATATGGTGGACTAACTGATCTTTACATTAATCAGTTGATGAAAGAGCCCAATGCAACAAAATGCATGTTGGGTCTTTGAAACAGTTCGAATCATTTTGATAATAATCAGTTTGATCTGTTTTACCGAGAAGGTCTACGGTTCGAGTCCGTATAGCCCTAACACATTTCATTTTTTTTTGTATAGACATTCTATTTTAGTTTAGTATAGTTTTCATTTCTTCATCAGTACTTGTTTATGGACTGACATGACAGGTTCCTTTATCCATAGAAATGAAAGCATTACCACATGCCCATGTCAATACATAAGGACAGTAAAATAAAAACAATAATTCATTCCAACAGATCCAATCGCTATTTGCAAAATCTCGGATAAAATACCTATCCTTTTTCATTAATCTTCATGGATGAATTACATATGACTTTTTTCCTGTCCATGATCAAAAAGTTACTGATATATTTTTGTTTTGGTATACCCAATCCCAGTCAATTTATGAAGTGAAAATCATGACATGATTCTGTCTAAAAACTGCATTCTGACCCAATCAAGTCGAATACAATACTTAAGTTACACGGATCTAGTACCTATTCTTTTGTTGGTCTTGTATTTGTAGAAGTCCCCCGACTCCGACTAATTAGTTTTTGGCCGAACAATAATCAAATTGGTTGTTTCAAATATAATGCAGAGATAATGAATTGGTCCCTAATGTATCAATGTTCCTTCTTCTGTATTCTATGAGTTGGGTCGGTTTTGGGATTTGGTCTATCGAATTGTTCAACAATGTGTGATTCTTTCTTTTCTATTAGAAGTATCTTATGTAGATCATTTATGATTCCACTGATGACTGATTCTATCACTCTGTGCTATCTTTCATTGTGTAGTGTAAGTTTGCTCCAAAACAAACCCCTTTTGTAGCGAAACCCAACCCATTTGTTCTTCCCAAATCGCGGTCTTTCTTTAGTACTCGATTCTTTTTATTTCTGAGAGGATCCGCGAGTATAGTACAGATTCCAAGTTTCTCGTTTTTTTGGTATAGAAAGATATGAGTTGTTATATGTAAAGGTTCCTCGCAACTCAACGGATTGAATCAAATCAATAAAGTAAGGAAAATAGAGATGAAATCTAGGATCAAAGAAGGGAGATAAAATAGAATAGAATCGTTCGATGTATTAGATTATGTTTATGTATTCCTATTCCTATCGAATCAATAGAAGCAACTAATTTTCTACCTGGATTTTAATGAAAAGAATACTTCAAGTGGAATATGCTAGAAATCCCTAGTCATTTTACCCCAATGGAAATGAAATTCGAATATAAATTATAAATATATATGAATTCCATTGGAAATTCGAAATAAAATTAACTAAACTATAAAAACAAAAACATAGTTATACTAATATGATAGATATTAGTAGTATTATTTATTACTATTATAGTTAGAGTATATTTATATACTATTTTAGTATTTGTATATAATTACTTTATTATATTTTGTTTTTAGGGAGAAACCGAGACAAAGTAAGAGAGTTTTGTTTGTGTAAGAGCATCCTATATCTACACTATATGTAAATGGAATCTAAATGCAAAATAAATATAAGTGGGGTTCCGTTGTATGAATCTTTAAACAAGACATGCCCTATAGAAAACAAACTCTAAACTATGCGGGTTTGATCAAAAAATTTGCTTTTTCGCCTAAGAAGTTCTGGATGAATTGACAATTTCAATTCAAATCGAATAATTCAGCCTATGCCATATTAATAGGAGTAATATTTATGTTTCTGCTTCACGAATATGATATTTTCTGGGCATTTCTAATAATATCAGGTGCTATTCCTATCTTGGCATTTGTAATTTCCGGAGTTTTAGCTCCGATTAGTGAAGGACCAGAGAAGCTCTCTAGTTATGAATCAGGTATAGAACCCATGGGAGACGCTTGGGTACAATTCCGAATCCGCTATTACATGTTTGCTCTAGTTTTTGTTGTTTTTGATGTTGAAACGGTCTTTCTTTATCCATGGGCAATGAGTTTCGATGTATTGGGTGTATCCGTATTTATAGAAGCTTTCATTTTCGTGCTTATCCTAATTGTTGGTTCAGTTTATGCATGGCGAAAAGGAGCATTGGAATGGTCTTAGCTGAATATTCAGACAATCAAAAAAAGAAAAAAGAAGGAAAAGATTACATTGAGACAGTTATGAATTTGATTGATTTTCCATTACTTGACCAAACATCCCCTAATTCAGTTATTTCAACTACATCGAATGATCTTTCGAATTGGTCAAGACTTTCCAGTTTATGGCCTCTTCTCTATGGTACCAGTTGTTGTTTCAT